ACGCGGCGATCAGTTGGACCTTTAATTGAGTAACATCTCTTTTTTTTAATTGACCTCCTCCTTAATCTCCAGGAGGTCAAATTCAGGTTGCAGTTCAAGTTAGTGAAGTTATTTTATTGTGATTCAACATTAAAAGAACAGAATCACGCTCTGTAGGATTTGAACCTACGACATCGGGTTTTGGAGACCCACGTTCTACCGAACTGAACTAAGAGCGCTTTATTATGATGGGAGATACGGATGTCAAGAAAAGGATTCTTTTTGTACCCCCAATACATCTTGTATGTATAGTATCATAAAATGGTAGATTGTGTCCAATTTTAATCGATCTCAATTGACCCCTCGTTACTGTCCATAGGAGAAGTGATAAGTAGGGATGACAGGATTTGAACCCGTGACATTTTGTACCCAAAACAAACGCGCTACCAAGCTGCGCTACATCCCTTTCATTTGTTGTACAGTGCCATTGTAGGGAATCCATGTTTTGTTTTCCACATCATAATTTCCTCTATCTAAATAGAATTTCTTTTGCCATTTCTTCTTTTTGGTTTTTTGGTTTCATTCTCATAAAGAATTATATACATACCTAACGTATAAACGTATAAAGGAATGAATATTTATCAGTAGTGCTCAGGAAGGAGGGTTCATCTTTTTCTGTTTTAGGGACAGGTAGATTTCATCTACCGGATCGTTGTATATATCCATTTTGGTTAGAGATTCCCCGTACAAATGATCTTTAACTACATATGCATCTGATCATATATGTATTACAATATACAATAAAGTCAATAAAGTTAAAGAAAAAGAAGGAGGATTTTCAATGCGAGATATAAAAACATATCTCTCCACGGCACCTGTGCTAACTACTCTATGGTTCGGGTCTTTGGCGGGTCTATTGATAGAGATCAATCGTTTATTCCCAGATGCGTTGACATTCCCCTTTTTTTCATTCTAGTTATTGACATGGGAAGGGATCAAGAAGATTAGAGATACAATAAATTCTCTGTGACTAACCCCCCCCTTTTTCAGTTCTTTAGGATAGGAAAGAAAGAGTAAAGAATAAAAGTGGATTGAATCTCATCGAAACTCGGGTTCGGGTTAATATAGGAAGAACAGAAATGGAAATGTGGGTCGAGGGCAGGCTGTTCAAGATCATACAAGATGCTAAATGAAATACTAGGATTGGGAATAATTGATAGTTAGAAATATTTGTATTACTTAATAATTTGATTACTCTATTGATTGCAACGAAATCTTTCACAATTGAATTGGATTTCGAGTTAGCAACTTCTCGTCTATTTATTTTTCATTCCTTTCTTCTTCGCTTCGGTTCGAATCGAAAATAGAAGAATTGAGTGAATTCAAAATCCAAAGGAGGTTCATGGCTAAGGGTAAAGATGTCAGAGTAGTAGTTATTTTGGAATGTACCAGTTGTGTCCGAAATGGTTTGAATAAAGAATCGCGGGGCATTTCCAGATATATTACTCAAAAGAATCGACACAATACACCTAGTCAATTGGACTTGAAAAAATTCTGCCCTTATTGTTACAAACATACGATTCATGGGGAGATAAAGAAATAAATCGAACGGAACGCGTGTGCCACTCTTCCAAGGAAGAGGAAGAAATTACATATATATATATATATAATATATACAAATCCAGTCCTATTTTGGTCGGATCCGAGATGAATGAAGAAATAGGATTTTAGAAATAAGAAATAAACCATGGATAAATCCAAGCGGCCCTTTCATAAATCCAAGCGATCTTTTCATAGGCGTTTGCCCCCAATTGGATCGGGGGATCGAATTGATTATAGAAACATGAGTTTAATTAATCAATTTATTAGTGAACAAGGAAAAATATTATCTAGACGAGTGAATAGATTAACCTTGAAACAACAACGATTAATTACTATTGCTATAAAACAAGCTCGTATTTTATCTTCGTTACCTTTTCTTAATAATGAGAAACAGTTTGAGAGAACCGGGTCGATCCCTAGAACTACTGGTCCTAGAACCAGAAATAAATAAGCCTATTCCTCTCAATCGAATCAAAACTCTAATTCGAACTCAGATTGAAGTTTTGTTCGAAAAAGCCGAGAGATTGTCGCGCCGTAATGTAATAATAAAAAAAAGAATGGGGGAAGAATCAATCTTTTTTTTTTTTTATTGAAACGTGTTCGTTCATTCCTACTACTTATCTTATCATACGAATTTCTACTATACCCTCCCGGAGTTCATTCTCCGGGGAACTCCGTTTAAAGTATTCCAGTGAATTCCTTCCAATCTCCTTATTTGATGATCGCATTGGAAATCGTGTCAAGACAATTCCTATTTGATATGGCTATTTGTGCAGGTATTTTACGATTAAGAAGCAACTGCCTCTTGTACAGATCAAGTATTAATCGACTATAACTATGGGATCCCCTATTCTCACGAGTTACTGCATTTATCCGAGTGATCCACAAACGACGAAAACTTCTCTTTCGCCTGCCTCTATCCCGATGAGTGGAAACCAAAGCTCTCATTTTCTGTTGAGTAGTAGTTCGAGTAAGTCTTGAATGAGCCCCTCGAAAGGTTGCTGCAAATAAACGAATTTTTGTTCTACGTCTCCGAGCTATATATCTTCGTCTAACTCTGGTCATTGAATCAAAAGAAACTTTGATGAATAACTAATTGATTTCTTTTCTTTCAGTCATTCTTTTCCCCTTTCCTGGTTTATTAATAACAAAACGGATTCTTCCGATGTATAAAATGAAAATACAAATTCCAATGGCTTTTGCTACTATAACCTTCCCAACCACGATTTTTTTATTTCTTCCAGGCATTTCACCTCAAAAAAAAAAAAAGAAATTGTACCGATATTAGGTATAAAATAAATCGTAAATGGACAAATAGTGGCTTCCATCGTTTCTATGGTTACTTCTTAAACGGCGAGGTCCTCTCTATACACCGGAGCCCCTTTCCTCATTTAATCAATGTTATTGGTAACTTGTACAGTTCACGCTCTTTGGCTCTACCGATGAATTATCGAGTAATAGGTCTTTTTTCAATGGGATCTATCCATACAGTGACGGCATTTAATTATGAAGGTTGAATAGGTAGCTGACCCTGTTAGTCCGTTCTTGCAAGAGTAGGAGCATAATCTTTCTGCTTCTTAAATATCATTCCCCCGCTTAATGGATAACCATTTGCTACCAATGGGAATTGCTTTTCATCTCAAATCGAGGTGATTGGATTTGCACCAATGGAAACCATAAATTCCATACAAATAGAGGTATACGAGAGATCTTTATTTTTCGATAGTGAATGGAGTTCTTCCATTCTATTCATTGGTACGAGTCATTGATACTGTAAAAATCGTCTCATTTGTTCTAGCTCATGATCTGAACGAGTCGCACATACACCCTAGTACATGTTCCTCGACGCTGAGGACATCCTCGAAGAGCGGGGGATTTCGTGACATTTCTGATTGGCTGTCTTGTGTTTCTAATAAGTTGTTTAATAGTTGGCATGCTGAATCATATACAAAATGGGCTGGTTTAGATCGATCCTAACCGGATGATTATGAATTACTTCCATTTCATATTTTACCCAGGTAAGAAGATAAAAGATCAAATAAGGGTTCATTCAAATTATGATTCGAAATGGAATCAAAGATTTATGCGAAATCCCCGGTATTTTCGATCGCTACAAGATCAACAATGCCATAATCTTGGGCTTCTGTTGCTGACATAAAAACATCCCTTTCCATGTCTTCGGATACAACCCATAAAGGATTGCCCGTTCTTTGTACATAAACCCTTGTGAGGGTTTCGCGGAGTTTCAGTAGTTCTTCCGCTTCCAGGATAAATTCTCCTGTGGGTGCCTCATAAAAAGAACTAGCAGGTTGATGGATCATAACCCTGATGATATAACATAATGAACGATTCCTCTATCTCGCATGATTGGGCGAAGGGAAGGGATAAAGAATAACAAGCAGGGAGAAAAAGATAGAATTGAACAACCGTACAGGCATCTTTTGTGCATACGGCTCTGTAATGGAATTTTTTTTCTCTTTTTTCATCGAAGAAAGAGACAAGTCGAATCTATCAGACCCAGATCGTTGAATGATCCATTTACCATCCTTCCTTTCGGAGTAATCAAAAAATACTATGATGGTTCCGTTGCTTTATATATTTATCTCGTCTGTGATTCAGCAATCCCAAAGTTTCTTTCTGATCCGATCAAATAAAAATAAGTAAAAAATGATCTTTTTTTTTTGAATTTTCACACTCTTTCATAACATAAATATTGGAAAGAGACTTCTGATGTGGAAGCAAAAAGGTTTGTGACGCTGAAATGGACCCCGATACATAAGATCAAGTCGGAAATAACCTTTCTTTCATACTACTATCTCGATACATAATCTCATATTATGAAAAAATCATAATAGTTTGCTCATATCGAACTTGAAATGCCATGCTATTATTACTTAATATTATTATTATTTTATTCATATTCCATATGACGAAGGCATAGTCTTTTTTTCTCTCAAATAAAAAAACTCATTGGCGCCAAGCGTGAGGGAATGCTAGACGTTTGGTAATTTCTCCTCCAACCAGGATGAAAGATCCCATTGAAGCGGCTAATCCCATGCATATTGTATGCACATCTGGTGGCACAAATTGCATAGTATCATAAATAGCTATTCCTGGGATTACCCATCCGCCGGGAGAATTTATAAACAAATACAGATCCCTGGTATCATCCTCTATACTGAGATATACCATGAGACCAACAAGTTGATTCGAGATCTCGCTATCAACTTCTTGGCCTAAAAAAAGTAATCTTTCTCGATGAAGTCGGTTGATTAGGACAAAATTCTATTCCTTAGGAACCGTACACGCACCTTTGGGTGCATACGGTTCAAAAAATCAAAATTGAGAAAAAAAAAAAAGAAATTGTCGATTCCAGCCCTATTTCTTTTTTCGTAGCGGGCTTTTTCTTCCATTTTTTAAGAAACATAAGTTTTGACTTGCTTCCCTATAAAATCAAAAAAGAATTCACTGAACTTATCGAGCTAACCCCTCATTGATTGATGTATTGTTTCATCGAGATCTAAATCACGATGTAATTTTCTTGTTCCCGAATGGGCCTCTTCCACTCTTTTAGGTTTATGCTCTACTCCGGGTAAAGATCTGCCCGAATTCGATTTGCACATATAGGACAAATGATCCCAGTACCACTTCTTTTTGCTATGACTTCTTTTTTTTTTTTTCAATTTGTTTCATTTTCATGCCTTCCACAAAATATTCGATGTATTCATCATATTATTCCATTAATTGGCAATTTGGGATCACTCATATGGTATAAAGGAATCATTTCTGATAGGGTGGTAATCATACATGGATTACCTTGGTATTTTCTGAACGGAGCCTGTATACTTCATTTTATTGGTCCAAGCCAACCATAAATTCTTTTAATTGAGAATATTGATCCTCCAACCAAATAAATTGATCTAATTGCACTTCACGCTTCGAATTATTGATGGTTCAATCAATCTTTCTTGGGCGAAACAGAGGATATCTCGATCGGGGGAGAGAACGGGGAAATCCCATATGACCCAATATGTCTGACAAGTCACACTATACGTCAACCCAAACTGCATCTTCCTCTCCAGGACTCCGAAAAGGTACTTTTGGAACACCAATGGGCATTAAATGAAAGAAAAATGAAGTATTCTATTTCACTTTGATGTGGAAACGTAACAAACAATGGTTTATTGTCTTCATAATATTGTCGTTTATCGTATTTTATCGATAGATTGGAAGATTCATAGAGGAAGACGGAATAAAGGAAAATTCTTACAAACGGATCGTTCGAATGAGAAACAAGTATCTATACATTCGCTCACAAAAAATAGGATTAATCCCCCCATTGCGTATTGGTACTTATTGGGTATAGAATAGATCTGCTTCTCTTTGTTCCTACGAACAGAATTGTTCAATTATTACTAACGGAACAGAATAAATATTAACCCTTGTTTCGAGATAATCCAATGAAAAGGTGAGGTCCATAGCATAGTTATAGTTATTTCCAATGTGATAAAGTTACATAGTATCTATTTTTTCTTTGAGAAAGGGGTATTTCCATGGGTTTGCCTTGGTATCGTGTTCATACCGTCGTATTGAATGATCCCGGTCGGCTGCTTTCTGTCCATATAATGCATACAGCTCTAGTTTCCGGTTGGGCCGGTTCGATGGCTCTATACGAATTAGCAGTTTTTGATCCTTCTGACCCCGTTCTTGATCCAATGTGGAGACAGGGTATGTTCGTTATACCCTTCATGACTCGTTTAGGAATAAACAATTCATGGGGCGGTTGGAGTATTACAGGAGGAACTATAACGAATCCGGGTATTTGGAGTTACGAAGGTGTGGCCGGGGCACATATTGTGTTTTCTGGCTTGTGCTTCTTAGCAGCTATCTGGCATTGGGTGTATTGGGACCTAGAAATATTCTGTGATGAACGTACGGGAAAACCCTCTTTGGATTTGCCCAAGATTTTTGGAATTCATTTATTTCTCTCAGGGGTGGCTTGCTTTGGGTTTGGCGCATTTCATGTAACAGGCTTGTATGGTCCTGGAATATGGGTATCCGATCCTTATGGCCTAACCGGAAAAGTACAATCTGTAAATCCAGCGTGGGGTGCGGAAGGTTTTGATCCCTTTGTTCCGGGAGGAATAGCCTCTCATCATATTGCAGCAGGTACATTGGGTATATTAGCAGGTCTATTCCATCTTAGTGTCCGCCCACCCCAACGTCTATACAAAGGATTACGTATGGGCAATATTGAAACTGTCCTTTCCAGTAGTATCGCTGCTGTCTTTTTTGCAGCTTTCGTTGTTGCTGGAACTATGTGGTATGGTTCAGCAACTACCCCGATCGAATTATTTGGTCCCACTCGTTATCAGTGGGATCAGGGATACTTCCAGCAAGAAATATATCGAAGAGTTGGCGCCAGTCTAGCCGAAAATCTGAGTTTATCGGAAGCTTGGTCTAAAATTCCCGAAAAATTAGCTTTTTATGATTACATCGGTAATAATCCGGCGAAAGGTGGATTATTCCGGGCAGGCTCAATGGACAACGGGGATGGGATAGCTGTTGGATGGTTAGGACACCCTATCTTTAAAGATAAAGAAGGGCATGAACTTTTTGTACGCCGTATGCCTACTTTTTTTGAAACATTTCCAGTAGTTTTGGTGGACGGAGACGGAATTGTGAGAGCCGATGTTCCTTTTAGAAGGGCAGAATCGAAGTATAGTGTCGAACAAGTGGGTGTAACTGTTGAGTTCTATGGTGGCGAACTCAATGGAGTCAGCTATAGCGATCCTGCTACTGTGAAAAAATATGCTAGACGTGCCCAATTGGGTGAAATTTTTGAATTAGATCGTGCTACTTTGAAATCCGATGGTGTTTTTCGGAGCAGTCCAAGGGGTTGGTTCACTTTTGGACATGCTACGTTTGCTTTGCTCTTCTTTTTCGGACACATTTGGCATGGCGCTCGAACCTTGTTCAGAGATGTTTTTGCTGGGATTGACCCAGATTTGGATGCTCAAGTGGAATTTGGAGCATTCCAAAAACTTGGAGATCCAACTACAAGGAGACAGGTAGTCTGATACAACATTGCTCCGGTATCTTTCGCCTCTATATTTGATTTTTTTGATTTGACATAAGGTACCGTAGAAATATTGATTTGAATCATCGCCTTTCTTTGCTCTTGTCCTTTCTTTATCTGGGAAATAATCCTAAATGAACAGGTGTGGAAGCTATAATTGTAAACAACGATCGAATCTATGGAAGCATTGGTTTATACATTCCTCTTAGTCTCGACTTTAGGGATAATCTTTTTCGCTATATTTTTTCGAGAACCGCCTAAGGTCCCGACTAAAAAGATGAAATGATTTTTCATTATCTTAATTGAAGTAATGAGTCCCCCATATGGGGGACTCATTACTTCAATTAGTCTCCGTGTTCCTCGAATGGATCTCTTAGTTGTTGAGAGGGTTGCCCAAAAGCGGTATATAAGGCGTACCCTGTAAAGCTTACAAGTGAACCAGATATGGAGATGGCGACTAAGGTTGCTGTTTCCATTATTAGAGAATTTCAAGACCACGATGGATCTATGCTACGATAAGATCGTTTATTTACAACGGAATAGTATACAAAGTCAACAGATCTCAACCAATGCAATAGTATTTATGGCTACACAAACCGTTGAGGGTAGTGCTAGATCTGGGCCAAGACGAACTATTACAGGGGATTTATTGAAACCATTGAATTCAGAATATGGTAAAGTGGCTCCTGGATGGGGAACCACCCCATTTATGGGTGTCGCAATGGCTCTATTTGCGATATTCCTATCTATTATTTTAGAGATTTATAATTCTTCCGTTTTACTGGATGGAATTTCAATGAATTAGGTCCATAAGAACCAGAAGTCCTAGCTTTTCAATCAAAAATGAATCACTTAGGACTCAGATTTATAGTCCATTCTGGTAGTTTGACCGTGGAATTCCGTTGTTTCGGTATTTCCGGAATATGAGTGTGCGACTTGTTATAATTGATCCTATTGATAGTACAGAGAATGGGTCTGTCATCTCGACAGAGATGGTTCTGCCTCGTCGGATATTCATCCTAGTATCTGGAGCACGGAATATATGGAATAGATCAAGAAATATTTGAACTATGATTCATACCTACTATTCAGACCTCGTGACTGGACTTCAAAAAATTTTCAAACAAAGAGGTATTTGATAAATTGAACGATTTTTCTTCCTTTAGAATCATGCTTATTTTGACCGAAGGACAAATCTTTCTCTGGATTTTTAGTCATTACATCTATGAATAAGTGATGATCAAATAGTTCTTACTCATAGAACCCTTGGTCTTAGTTTTTGGGTTTTATTGAATCATCGTGGTTCTAGTATGAATCTGAGGTTTCAATCGATTCATAGGGTCTCAACAAGAGAATTCCTATCAAAAAAAAAAAATAGTAAACAATAGTCAATCTGCATTACGCACAAACAAAAACAACAAATCAAATAACAAATAAATAGGGGAATAGAAGATTCAAGAGGCCTGTAACGATCAACATAAAGATAAAGACAGATGACAGATGAGCTAACTTGATATTTTGGCATTCTCATCACAACAAAGAAGAGAGTTCGGATTTTGGTTCCTTCGTATCTTCAGAGACGATTGAATCAAGTGGATAAATAAGAAATTTCAAATTTTCTATTACATATCCATTGTAATCAGTATTTGGGTGTTTCTGCTTGAGCCGTACGAGATGAAATTCTCATATACGGTTCTCAGAGGGGGAGTCCCCTTGGTTTACCTATCTCAATAAAGTATATGATTGGTTCGAGGAGCGTCTCGAGATTCAGGCGATTGCAGATGATATAACTAGTAAATATGTTCCTCCTCATGTCAATATATTTTATTGTCTAGGAGGGATCACACTTACTTGTTTTTTAGTACAAGTAGCTACGGGTTTTGCTATGACTTTTTACTATCGTCCGACCGTTACGGAGGCTTTTGCCTCTGTTCAATACATAATGACTGAAGCCAACTTTGGTTGGTTAATCCGATCAGTTCATCGATGGTCAGCAAGTATGATGGTCCTAATGATGATCCTACACGTATTTCGTGTGTATCTCACGGGCGGATTTAAAAAACCTCGCGAATTGACTTGGGTTACGGGTGTGGTTCTGGCTGTATTGACTGCATCGTTTGGTGTAACTGGTTATTCCTTACCCCGGGACCAAATCGGTTATTGGGCAGTAAAAATCGTGACAGGCGTACCTGAAGCTATTCCCGTAATAGGATCACCTTTAGTAGAGTTATTGCGTGGAAGTGCTAGTGTGGGTCAATCTACTTTGACCCGTTTTTATAGTTTACACACTTTTGTATTACCTCTTCTTACTGCCGTATTTATGTTAATGCATTTTCCAAT